GAATTATGAATTTTTTTTTTTTATAGGAATTCTCTTGTTGAGACCCTATGAATCAATCGAAACCTCAGATTCATACTAGAACCACGATGTTGAATAAAGCCCCCAAGCTAAGCCCAAAGGTTCTCTGAGTAAGAACCGTTTGATCATCACCACGTATTCAATTAATAGATTTTTTGACTAAAAATTCGGAATTTTATTTGTCCATTGGTCAAAATAAACAAATAAACAGAAACCGAATTTTTAAGGAAGAAAACCCTTTCGATTTATAATGATAAAATCAATCTTTTAAATTTTTTTGAATCCAGTCGCGAGGTATAAATAGTAGGTATGAATCATAGTTCAAATATTTCTCGATCTATTCCATATATTCCGTGCTCCAGATAAAAAAATGAATATCCGACGAAGCAGAACTCATCTCTCTCAAGATGACAGACCCATTCTCTGTACTATCAATAGGATCAATTATAACAAGTCACACACTCATATTCCGGAAATACAGAAACAAAAGAATTTCACGGTCGAACTGCCAGAATAGACTAGAAATGAGAGTCCTAAGTAATTCATTTTGGATTGAAAAGCCAGGACTTCATGATTTTTATGGACCTAATTCATTGAAATTCCATCTAGTAAAACGGAAGAATTATAAATCTCCAAAATAATAGATAGGAATACCGCAAATAGAGCCATTGCGACCCCCATCAAAGGGGTAGTTCCCCACCCAGGAGCCACTTTCCCGTATTCTGAATTCAATGGTTTCAATAAACTCCCTGCATTAGTTCGTCTTGGACCAGATCTAGAACTATCCTCAACGGTTTGTGTAGCCATAAATCCTATTGCATTGGTTGAGATCGGTTGACTTTGTATACTATTCCGTTGTAAATAAAGGATCTTATCATAGATCCGTTATAGTTTTGAAATTTGATAATAATGGAAACAGCAACCTTAGTTGCCATCTTTATATCTGGTTTACTTGTAAGTTTTACCGGGTACGCCTTATATACCGCTTTTGGGCAACCCTCTCAACAACTACGAGATCCATTCGAGGAACACGGGGACTAAATGGAAGTAAAGTAATGAGCCTCCCAATATGGGAGGCTCATTACTTTACTTCCATTTAGATAAAGATAATGTAAGATAATGAAAAATCATTTCGCCTTTTTAGTCGGAACCTTAGGCGGCTCTCGAAAAAATATAGCGAAAAAAATTATTCCTAGAGTCGAGACTAAGAGGAATGTATAAACCAATGCTTCCATAAATTGATCGTGGTTTACAATTATAGCTTCCACACCTGTTCATTTGGGATCATCTCCCAGATTAAGAAAGGACAAGAGTCAAAAGTCAAAGAAAGGGCGGTGATTCAAATCAACATTTCTCTGGTACTCTATGTCAAAGTAAAATAATAAAAATATAATAGAGGCAAAAGATACAAGAGCAGTATTGTATCAGACGACTTGTCTCCTTGTAGTTGGATCTCCAAGTTTTTGGAATGCTCCAAATTCCACTTGAGCATCCAAATCTGGGTCAATACCAGCAAAAACATCTCTGAACAAGGTTCTAGCACCATGCCAAATGTGTCCGAAAAAGAAGAGCAAAGCAAACGAAGCATGTCCAAAAGTGAACCAACCCCTTGGGCTGCTACGAAAAACACCATCCGATTTCAAAGTAGCACGATCTAATTCAAAAATTTCACCCAATTGAGCACGTCTAGCATATTTTTTCACAGTAGCAGGATCACTATAACTGACTCCATCGAGTTCGCCGCCATAGAACTCAACAGTTACTCCTACTTGTTCGACACTATACTTAGATTCCGCCCTTCTAAAGGGAACATCGGCTCTTACAATTCCGTCTCCGTCTACCAAAACTACTGGAAATGTTTCAAAAAAAGTAGGCATACGGCGTACAAAAAGCTCACGCCCTTCTTTATCTCTAAAGATAGGATGTCCTAACCATCCAACCGCTATTCCATCCCCATTGTCCATCGAGCCCGCTCTAAATAAACCTCCTTTTGCTGGATTATTGCCAATGTAATCATAAAAAGCTAATTTTTCTGGAATTTTAGACCAAGCTTCTGATAAACTCTGATTTTCATCTAGTCCGGCACCAACCCTTCGATATATTTCTTGCTGGAAGTATCCTTGATCCCATTGATAACGAGTGGGACCAAATAATTCGATTGGGGTAGTTGCGGAGCCATACCACATCGTTCCAGCAACAACAAAAGCTGCAAAAAAGACAGCAGCGATACTACTGGAAAGGACAGTTTCAATATTACCCATACGTAATCCTTTGTATAGGCGTTGGGGGGGGCGGACACTAAGATGGAATAGGCCCGCTAATATGCCCAATGTACCTGCTGCAATATGATGAGAGGCTATTCCTCCCGGAACAAAAGGATCAAAACCCTCTACCCCCCACGCAGGATTTACAGATTGGACTTTTCCGGTTAGTCCATAAGGATCAGATACCCATATTCCAGGACCATACAAGCCTGTTACATGAAATGCACCAAACCCAAAGCAAGCTAATCCTGAAAGAAATAAATGAATTCCAAAGATCTTGGGCAAATCCAAAGAAGGTTTTCCTGTACGTTCATCACAGAATATTTCTAGATCCCAATATACCCAATGCCAGATAGCCGCCAAGAAGCACAAACCAGAAAACACAATATGTGCCCCAGCCACACCCTCGTAACTCCAAATACCCGGATTCGTTATAGTCCCTCCTGTGATACTCCAGCCGCCCCACGAATTGGTTATTCCTAAACGAGTCATGAAGGGTATAACGAACATACCCTGTCTCCACATTGGATCAAGAACGGGGTCAGAGGGATCAAAAACGGCTAATTCGTATAGAGCCATTGAACCGGCCCAACCAGCAACGAGAGCTGTATGCATTATATGTACAGAAATCAACCGACCGGGATCATTCAATACGACGGTATGAACACGATACCAAGGCAAACCCATGGAAATACCCCTTTATCAAAGAAAAATAGACACTATGTAACTTTATCGCATTGGAAAAGACTATGCTATGGACCTCTCCCTTTCAGTGGATTATTTTGGAACAAGGGTTCATATTATTGAATATTGAATTCCATTTCTTTCGTTGGGAATAATGGAACAATTCTGTTCATAGGAACAAAGATAAGCAGATCTATTCTATACCCGATAAGTACCAATACGCAATGGGGGATTGGTCCCATTTTCTATGAGCGAATGCGTAGATACTTGTTCATCATTCGAAGAGCCCGACCCATTTGTAATAATTTTCCCTTATTAATTTCGTCTTACTATTTGGTAATATCCAGGGATAAAAATATTACGTTTCCACATCAAAGTAAAATATAGTACTTAACCCCCTTTCTTTCAGTTGATGCCTATTGGTGTTCCAAAAGTACCTTTTCGGAGTCCTGGAGAGGAAGATGCAATTTGGGTTGACGTATAGTGCGACTTGTCAGACATATTGGGTCATATGGGATTTCCCCGTTCTCTCCCCCGATCGAGATACCCTCTGTTTCGCCCAAAAAAGATTGTTTGAACCATCAATAATTTGGAGCGTGAAATGCAATTAGATCCATTTTTGAGGGGGTCGAAATCAATATTAATATTATCAATTATAAAAATTTATGGTTGGCTTGGTTGGACCAATCCAATAAAATGAAGTATCCAGGCTCCGTTCAGAAAATACCCAATTGGTAATATATGTATGATTACCACTTGTATCATAAGTGATTACTTGATAGCATATGGGCGATCTCAAACTGCCAATCAATGAAATAATATTATGACTACATCGCGTATTTGTTGTAAGAAAGGTACGAAATGAATTGAAAAAAGTAAAAGTGGTATTGGGAGCATTTGTCCTATATGTGCAAATTGAAATCGGGCAGATATTTACCCGGAGTAGAACATAAACCTAAAATAATTGAGGAGGCCCATTCAGGAACAAGAAAATTACATCGTAATTTGGATTCGATTTCGATGAAACAATACATCAATGAGAGGTTAATTCGATAAGTTTAGTGGATTCTTTTATTTTTTACAGAGATTCGAGCAAAAAAAATCTTTCTTAAAAAAAAAATCGAAGAAAAAGCCCCTTCATTAGGAGGTAGAAAAGTCCTACTATAAAAAAAGTAAAGGAGGGTAGAATCAATACAATACATTGATTCTTTTTTTTTGAACCGTATGCATCCAAAGGCGCGTGTACGGTTCCTAAGGGATAAAATTTTGTCCTAATCAACCGACTTCATCGAGAAAGATTACTTTTTTTAGGTCAAGAAGTTGATAGCGAGATCTCAAACCAACTTATTGGCCTGATGGTATATCTCAGTATAGAGGATGAGACCAGAGATCTTTATTTGTTTATAAACTCCCCCGGCGGGTGGGTAATACCCGGAGTCGCAATTTATGATACTATGCAATTTGTGCCACCAGATGTGCATACAATATGCATGGGATTAGCCGCTTCAATGGGATCTTTCATCCTGGTCGGAGGAGAAATTACGAAACGTATAGCATTCCCTCACGCTTGGCGCCAATGAGTTTTTTGTTTGAAAGAAAAAAGAAAACTATGCCTTCGCCATATTTAATATTTTAATATAAATAAGAATTTGTAAGATAATATTTAAGTAATAATAGCATGGCACTTCGAGTTCGATATGAACAAACCATTATTGTTTTTTCAGAACATGGGATTATATATCGGGCGAGTAATATGAGACAAAGGGTATTTATGATTTGATCTTATCTATCCGGGCTTCATTTCAGCGTCACAAACTTTTATTTTTCACGCCAGAAGCCTCTTTCCAATATTTATGTTATGAAATATGAAAGAATACTCAAATGAAAAAAAAACAAGATCATTTTTTTTTTACTTTTTTGATTTTTAGTTGATCGGATCAAAAAGAAACTTTGGGATTGCTGAATCACATATGAGATAAATCATAAATATAGAAAGCAACGGAACCATCATAGTATTTTTGAACTCCCACGAAAAGAAGGGTGGTAAATGGATCACTTAACGATTTGGGTCTGATGGATCCTATTTCGTTTTTTGCTCAACGAACGTAAAAAGTCCATTGTGGAGCCGTATGCAATGCACAAAAAATGCCTGTACGGTTGTTCAATTATATATATATACTTATTTTTTCTTGTTATTCTTTAATCTTTTTGCCTAGTCCAATCAATCGTACGAGATCGCGGAAACATTCATTATGTTATATCATCAGGGTAATGATCCATCAACCTGCGAGTTCTTTTTATGAGGCACAAACAGGAGAATTTGTCCTAGAAGCGGAAGAACTTTTGAAACTACGCGAAACCCTCACAAGGGTTTATGTACAAAGAACGGGTAACCCCTTATGGGTTGTATCCGAAGACATGGAAAGGGACGTTTTTATGTCAGCAACAGAAGCCCAAGCTCATGGAATTGTTGATCTGGTAGCGATCGAAAATACCGGGGATTTCACGTAAATCTGCGATTCCATCCATTTCGAACCATAATTTGGATGAATCTAAATTGAATATTTTATCTGCGTAAAGTAAAAAAAAAAAGAAAATAGAAAGAATTCATAATCATCTGGTTAGGATTGATCTAAACCAGCCCATTTTCTATACCATTAAGTATGCCAACTATTAAACAACTTATTAGAAACACAAGACAGCCAATAAAAAATGTAACAAAATCCCCCGCTCTTCGGGGATGTCCTCAGCGTCGAGGAACATGTACTCGGGTGTATGTGCGACCCGTTCAGATCATGAGCCGGAACAAAATAAAGTACAATTTTTTCCAGTATCAATGACCAGTACCAATGAATAGGATAGGATAGAAGAATTCCAATCAATATAGAAAAAAACCTCCATTGCGTATCAAATTTATGGTTTCTATTGGTGCAAATCCAATCACCTCAATTGGAGATGAAAAGCAATTCCCCAGTGGTAGCAAATGGTTATCCATTAAGCGGGGGAAATCATATTTAAGAAGCAAAAGAATTAGGCTCCTACTCTTGCAAGAACGGACTATACAGGGTCAGCTACCTAGCCAACCTTTGTAATTAAATACCGTTACTGTATGGGTAGATCTCATTGTGAAAAGACTTATTACTGTACAATTCATGGGGGTAGAGTCAAAGAATGTGAACTGTACAAGTTACTAATAACATTGATTAATGGTGGAAGGGGCTCCGGTGTATAGAGAGGACCTCACCGTTTAAGAAGTAGCCATAGAAACGATGGAACCCACTATTTATTTATCCATTTACCTTTACTATTTATTGATACTTTATACTATACTCAACTTGAGTTACAATTTAGTATTTTTTTTGTTGATACCTAGTATCAATACAATTTCTTATTTCGAGGTTAAATGCCTGGAAAAATGGTGGTTGGGAAGGTCATAGTAGCAAAAGCCATTGGAATTTTTTTTTATACATTGGAAGAATCCGTTTTGTTATTAATAGACCAGGAAAGGGAAAAAGAATAACTGAAAGAAAATAAATCAATTAGTTATTCATCAAAGTTTAATTTGATTCAATGACCAGAATTAGACGAGGGTATATAGCTCGGAGACGTAGAATAAAAATTCGTTTATTTGCATCAACCTTTCGAGGGACTCATTCACGACTTACTCGAAATACTATTCAACAGAAAATGAGAGCCTTGAGTTCTGCTCATCGGGATAGGGGCAGGCAAAAGAGAAATTTCCGTCGTTTGTGGATTACTCGGATAAATGCAGCAATTCGTGAGATTGGGGTATCCTATAGTTATAGCAGATCCATACATGATCTGTATAAGAGACAGTTGCTTCTTAATCGTAAAATACTTGCACAAATAGCCATATCAAATACAAATTGTCTTTACATGATTTCCAATCAGATCCTTAAATAAGAAGATTAGAAGGAATCCACCATAATGATTTAAGTGGGGCCCCGGAGAATGAGCTCCGGGAAGGTAGAGTAGAAATTAATATAAATAAGAGAAATATAGTAAAGTAAAAATGAATCAACACATTAAAAAAAGAAGCAATTTTTTCTTATGATGTGACAATCCAATCGGGGTTCTCCAATTTTTCGAACAAAATATAAATCTGAGTTGGGGTTCATATTGAAATTTTGATTCAATTGCAATTGAGGAATAGCTATTTATTTCTAATTCGAGGACCCGTGGTTCTAGGAGTCGATTCAGTTCTCTCAAATTGTTTCTCGTTATTAAGAAAGGGTAACAAAGATAAAATACGAGCTTGCTTTATAGCAATAGTAATTAATCGTTGTTGTTTCAAAGTCAATCTATTCACTCGTCTAGATAATATTTTTCCTTGTTCACTAATAAATCGACTAATTAAACTCATGTTTCTATAATCAATTCGATCCCCCGATCCAATTGGGGGCAAACGCCTACGAAAAGATCGCTTGGATTTAAGAAAAAGTCGCTTGGATTTATCCATGGTTTATTCCTTATCTTTTAAATCGTATTTCTTAATTCGAATTTTATTTGCGATCCTACCAAAATAGGATGAAATAGGATTGGGTTGTTTTATTTTTATAATTTATTATTCAATTTTTATATTACTATTTTAATATTATGTAATTTATTGCTGTTCCTTGGAGGGGTTACAAACGCGTTACATTTTCTCTATTTCTTTATCTCCCCATGAATCGTATGCTTGTAACAATAGGGACAAAATTTTCTCAATTCCAATCGACTAGGCGTATTGTGTCGATTCTTTTGAGTAATATATCTGGAAATGCCCCGCGATTCCTTATTAATATCGTTTCGGACACAACTGTTACATTCCAAAATAACCTTTACTCTGACATTTTTACCCTTGGCCATAAACCCCCCTTTTTTTTTATTCACCCAACTCTTCTATTTTCGAAACGAAGAAGAAAAAAAGAAGTTGCTGACTCGAAACCCAATTATTAAATATTTCATTGCAATCAAATCAATAGAGAATATAAGTAATACGATGATTTCTAACTATCCATTAGTTTTAGTTATAGTATTTCATTTAAGTATCCTGTATGCGTTTGTTGTCCGCGACCTTTATTATTGACTTTACATTTTTGTTCTCCCTCTATTAATTCAGCGTGAACCTGAGTTTCGTTGCGGATGAATCTTTTTTGATTCTTTCTCTTTCCTTCTTTTTTTTTATCCTAAAAAACTGAAAGAAAGAACAAAACAAAAAGGGTTAGTCACAGATAATTTATTCTATCTATAATCTTCTTCATCCCCAACTAGAATGAAAAAAAGGGGAATGTTAACGCATCTGGGAATAAACGATTAATCTCTATCAATAGGCCTGCTAAAGACCCGAACCATAGAGTGCTTAACACAGGTGCCACGGAGAGATATGTTTTAAAATCTCGCATTGAAAATCCTCCTTTTTTATTGTAATACATATATGATCAGATACACATGTCGTTGTTGATGATATTTGACTTTCTTTACAACAGAAAAAAGTGTCCACTCACTTTATTTTCTGAACATTACCGATTTTTATATTTATATTTTTTATTATATTGTTAATTATATTATATCTATTTGATCGATTTGATTCTTTTTTCTTTTATTATATGTTATATTGTTATATAAGACGAAAAAGAAATGACAAGAGCAATTGTATATCAATGGGAGAAATCACGATGTGGAAAACAAGATGGGGATTCTCTACAATGACACTATAGGCCAATTGAAAGGGATGTAGCGCAGCTTGGTAGCGCGTTTGTTTTGGGTACAAAATGTCACGGGTTCAAATCCTGTCATCCCTATCTATTACTTCTCCCATGTGCAGTAATGAAGGATCCATTGAGATCAATACAAATTAGACATACATAACATAATGCTTTATGATACTATATGTATCCAAAGTGGGGGTTACAAATAAAATTCTTTTATTTACATACAGCCCTTTATATTGGGATAAGAAAGAAAGCGCTCTTAGTTCAGTTCGGTAGAACGCGGGTCTCCAAAACCCGATGTCGTAGGTTCAAATCCTACAGAGCGTGCTTCTGTTCTTCTTGGGTCGAATTACAAGTAAATAACTTTACTAACTAGAGCAGCAACCCTAATTTGACCTCCTCCTTTCTTTAATCCGCAGGAGGTCAATAAAAAAAAGAGATGTTATTTAAAAAGAGATGAGCTCTTACTTAATCAAAGGTCCAACTGATCGCCGCGTCTGTATTGCAAATACGCAGTTACGAATAATCCAGCCAAAGTAATAGGAATTAGGCCTAACACGATTCCAAATAGTAAAACTTCAATCATTTTTTAATTTTTTAAAGGTAGGTAAAAAAAAAGGGGGGGGTAATATCTATCTCTAAATAGTAATCCAAATCGCCCACGAATCTCAATAATCAAGAATTACAATTTACATGGGAAGGAACTATGAACTACCTGGATATCTCACAAAAACATTTTTATGAATTGAATTGTTCATTCAATCAATTTCAAATAAGACGTATCTTGCTCAGACCAATAAATAGAGCTGAGGTTATAGTTAAAGCCGCCAGTAGAAAACCGAAATAACTAGTTATAGTAGGCATGAAGGAACTAAATGGGATACGTTCTATTTATACATATGTTTATTTATGAAACACTTACCTAAGTTTCTTATCTTGAAAAATATAAGATAATAAAAAGACCAATTGACAAAATGAGTCCCAATTGAATTGAAAGCTTTTGATTTCATTTATCATTCATTATTCATTTCATTATAGACAGCACAAACAATAGTGACAGAAATCAAAAAAAATTATCCTCTTTGACATCTATTCATCCTACGATTCTGACTCAACCGATTTTTCGAGCAACTCTTGAATAAAGTATCTTGAATAAAGGAATATCAAAATAACATGGAACTTCATTTCTAAATTCAAAATGAAACTCTCTTTAAATTAAATGAAATCCTATTTTCAATCATTTATATTTTCAATAAAAATATTATAAATAGGGTCATTACTAAAATGACTAATATATATTAGTAATTTGGATCTTTTCTT